TGACATTTTGTACCCAAAACAAACGCGCTACCAAGCTGCGCCACATCCCTTCAATTGTTCCACAGTGTAATTGTAGAGAATTCCTGTCTTGTTTTCCACATGGTTATTTCCTCCATTGATATATACAAATTTCTGCTCATTTCGTCTTTTTGGTCTCATTTAACATATAATAGTAAAGGGAAAAGACTTCTCTTATAGATTATATAAAAAAACTTATATACAATTATATACAAAATATATAAATACAGAACCCGTCGTAAAAAGAAATTAGTCTTTTTCGGAAATTCTCGGTAAGAAAGAAGGGGATGTATTTTTTTTTGTTTTAAGAAAAGGAAAATCTTATTTCCCGAATCCTTGTACATTTCAATTTGAATTAGGAATTATGTGTCCAACTCTAAGCAGCCCTTAACTACATATGCATCTGATCATATATGTATTATCTATTCCAACAAATAATACAAAAGAAGGAGGTTTTTCAATGCGAGATCTAAAAACATATCTCTCTGTGGCACCAGTACTAAGTACGCTATGGTTCGGGGCTTTAGCAGGTCTATTGATAGAGATTAATCGTTTTTTCCCGGATGCGTTGACATTCCCCTTTTTTTCATTCTAGTTATTGTCATGGTAAGGAATGAAGAAAATTAGAGATCCAATCAAATATTGGTGATGAATCCCTCTCTCCCTCTTTTCTCTTTTTTCCCTTTTTAGAATAAGGGAGGAAAGAGAAAGAATAAAAAAAGTGGATTCAACATTCGGGCTCAAGTTCGAATTAACTGAATATTAATCATAGAGGAATGGGGGTAGAATAGAAAATGGCGGTCTAGGGCAAGAGTATTATACAAGATAAGATACTAAAATGATTACTTCAATTTGAAATATACTTTAGAAAAATCGTTGTATTGTACTATGACTTTGCTTTACTATTACTTTATTTTCTATTTTCTTGATTTTAATCTTTGACTTTTAGAATTGGATTTCAAGTTAGTAATTTCTATTTTATCCTTTCTGCGTTTTGAATCGAAAATAGAAGAGTTGAGTAAATCAAAAATCCAAAGGAGGTTCATGGCCAAGGGGAAAGATGTCCGAGTAACGGTGATTTTGGAATGTACTAGTTGTGTCCGAAACAGTGTTGATAAGGTATCAAGAGGTATTTCCAGATATATTACTCAAAAGAACCGGCACAATACACCTAATCGATTTGAATTGAAAAAATTCTGTCCCTATTGTTACAAACATACGATTCATGGGGAGATAAAGAAATAGAGCGAACCAAGTACCTGTGTCTTACCCTTTCAAGGAAGGGGAAAAAATGACATTATATATAATATAGGATTTTAGGGATAAGGAATAAATTAAACAAACAAACCATGGATAAATCCAAGCGACCTTTTCTTAAATTTAAGCGATCTTTTCGTAGGCGTTTGCCCCCGATTCAATCGGGGGATCGAATTGATTATAGAAACATGAGTTTAATTAGTCGATTTATTAGTGAACAAGGAAAAATATTATCAAGACGTGTGAATAGATTGACCTTGAAACAACAACGATTAATTACTCTTGCTATAAAACAAGCTCGTATTTTATCTTTGTTACCTTTTCTCAATAATGAGAAACAATTTGAAAGAACCGAGTCGACCGCTAGAACTACTGGTTTTAAAGCTCGAAATAAATAGGCTTACTTTTTCTTCACTTGAATCATAATTACAAGAATCTAGATTTGAGTATCGTGTCGTAAGAAAAAAATGAATCGGAAAAAAAGAAATCTGTTTTTATTGAATTGAACGTGTTCATTCATTTTGACTACTTTAGCATATTTTCTCATACTAATTTCTACTCTACCTTCCCGGAGTTCATTCTCCGGGTAACTCAATTTAAATTATTCTGGTGGATTCTTTCCAATCTACTTCCTTTATGATTTCGTTCGAAATCATATAAAGACAATTCCTATTTAATATAGCTATTTGTGCAAGTATTTTACGGTTAAGAAGCAACTGTCTCTTGTACAGATCGTGTATTAATCTACTATAACTATAGGATACTCCCCTTTCGCGAATTACTGCGTTTATCCTAGTGATCCACAAACGACGAAAATCTCTCTTTTTCCTATCCCTATCCCGATGAGCCGAAACTAAAGCTCTTATTTTCTGTTGAGTAATAGTTCTAGTAAGCCTTGAATGAGCCCCTCGAAAGCTTGATGCAAATAACCGAATTTTTGTTCTACGTCTCCGAGCTATATATCCCCGTTTAATTCTGGTCATTGAATAAATGAAACTTTGACGAATAACTAATTGATTGCCTTTCTTTCAGTTATTCTTTTCCCCTTCCTAGTCTATTAATAACAAAACGGATTTTTCCAATGTATAAAATCAAAATTCCAATGGCTTTGGCTACTCTAACCTTCCCGACCACGATTTTTTATTTTTTTTTAAGTATTTCACTGCGAAATAAGACAGAAATAATAAATTGTATTTTTCTAGGTATCAAAAATAAAATATAGTAAATAAAAGAAATAAAAAAAGAAATTGTGGGTTCCTTCGTTTCTATGGTTACTTCTTAAACGGTAAGGTCTTCTCTATACACCGGAGCCTTTACTTTATACTTTAATTTAATATTTAATCAACTAATTGATATTATTGGGAACTTGTATAGTTCACACGCTTTGGCTCTACCCATGAATTATCCAGTAATAGGTCTTTCACAATCAGATCTACCTATACAGTAACGGTATTTAATTATGAAAGTTTGCTGGGTAGCTGACCCTCTTAGTCCGTTCTTGCCAGATTGGGAGCCTACCTAATCTTTATGTTTTATGCTTTTTAAATAAGATTTCCTCCGCTTAATGGATAACCATTTGTTACCAATGGAGAATTTCTTATCATGTTAAATTCAGGTGATTGGATTTACACCAACGGAAACCATAAACTTCATACACAATAGGGAGATATGGTAGAGTTTTTTTTGAATAATGGATGGAGTTCCTTTTTCCATCCTATCCCATTCACCGGTACTGATCATTGATACTGTAAAAGTAGTTTTCTTGCTTTTGTGCCAGCTCATGATCTAAACGAGTCGCACATACACCCTAGTACATGTTCCTCGACGCTGAGGGCACCCCCGAAGAGCGGGGGATTTTGTGACATTTCTGATTGGCTGTCTTGTATTTCTAATAAGTTGTTTAATAGTTGGCATGTTGAATCGTATACATAATATGATGGGTTGGTTTAGATTGATCCTAACCGAACGATGGTGAATTACTTCTATTTAATAGAATATTCAATTCGAAGATAAAATCTCAAATCACAGATTTAGATTTGCGTAAAGTTGCTGTGTTTTGTCGTCAACCGCTACAGCTACAAAATCAACAATTCCATAAGCTTCGGCTTCTGTTGCTGACATAAAAATATCTCTTTCCATATCTTCGGATACAACCCAGAAGGGTTTGCCCGTTCTTTCTGCATAAACCTTTGTGAGGGTTTCACGCAGTTTCAGCAGTTCTCCCGCTTCCACGACAAATTCGCCTACTTGTGCCATATAAAAACCACAAGCAGGTTCATGTATCATTACCCTGATGATATAACAAAATAAAAGCTTCTCCTATCTCGCATGATAAAGCAAAGAGAAAAGAAAGATAAAGAATAGAAAAAATATAGAATTGAACAACCGTACAGGCATCTTTTGTGCATACGGCTCTACAAGAAAATTTACCCCTCTCCTTTCTATTGAAGAAAGAGAAAAATAGAATCTATCAGACTCAGATGGGTAAATAATCAAATTGCCATCCTTCCTTTCGGAGTAGTTCAAAAATACTATGATGGCTCCGTTGCTTTATATGTTTATTTTTTCTTTTTTTTGTCTGTGATTCAGCAATCCCAAAGTTTCTTTTTAATCCGATCAAATAAGGAAAAAATCTTTTTTTTTTTCGTACTCTTTCATAACATAAATATTGTTAAGAACTCTCCGGCATGAAAACAAAAAAGTTTGTGACGCTGAACTGAACTCCCGATAGATAAGAGCAAATCGGAAATACCCCTTATCTCATACTACTCTCTCGATACAGAATCTAATGTTTTGAAAAAAAAACAATACAAAAATTTCTCATATCGAATTCGAAGTGCCATGCTATTATTACTTAGTATTCATATGGCGAAGGCATAGTCTTCTTTTTTATCTCAAATAAAAACCCCATTGGCGCCAAGCGTGAGGGAATGCTATACGTTTGGTAATTTGTCCTCCGACCAGGATAAAAGATCCCATTGAAGCAGCTAATCCTATGCATATTGTATGGATATCTGGTCGCACAAATTGCATAGTATCATAAATGGCGATCCCAGGTATTACCCAGCCCCCAGGAGAGTTTACAAACAAATACAGCTCTTTGGTCTCATCCTCCATACTGAGATATATCATAAGACTAATAAGTTGATTCGCAAGCGGAGTATTAATCCCTTGGCCTAAAAAAAGTACTCTTTCTCGATAAAGTCGGTTGATTAGGGTAAAATTGTATCCCTTAGGAACCGTACATGCGCCTTTTGATGCATACGGTTCAAAAAAATTGTGAATCAATGTATAGATTCCAGTCCTCTTTCTTTTTTTTCTAGAAAGGTTCTTTCTTATTTCTAACGAAAGGGCTTTTCTTCGATTTTTCAATAAAGACGAGTTTTTACTCCTTTTTTCTATTTTCTATTTTCCATTATAAAATTCGAAGTTATAAGAAAGGGTCATTAAACTTATCGAATTAACTTCTCATTGATGTATTCTTTCATCGAGATTAAATCCAAACCGCGATGGTATTTTCTTGTTCCTGAATGGGTCTTTTTCATCTTTTTAGGTTTATGCTCTACTCCGGGTAAAGATCCGCCCGATTTGGATTTGTACATATAGGACAAATGCTCCCATTACCATTTCTTTTTGTATTTCTTTTTTTTTTTTTCAATTCATTTTATACAAGTATTTATTAGAGTTGAGATAACTTTGATTGACAATTAGGATCTCTTTACAAA